TCTGTTGGGCAGGCGGATTCACATCTCTTACAACCTACACAGTCCTCGGTTCTTGGTGCGGAAGCAATTTGTTTAGCTTTACATCCGTCCCAAGGTATCATTTCCAATACATCTGTGGGGCAGGCTCGTACACATTGAGTACACCCTATACATGTATCATAAATTTTTACTGAATGTGACATTGGATCTATAAATTCCAGTTTTGAGCATAAAAAATTTTCGATCTGGTAAAATAAAATTAGTAGTAAATGAATCATACATTTATATTGTAGACACCAGACGAAGCGGTGGTTTATCAAAATTTTTAGAATCAATATATTTCTAAATCTGTTCATGAGAAAAGTCCAAGAGACTTTGATTTCTCTTTCAACAACCATGATCATGCGAGTTGCACATGTGAATTCAAATTGACCAACAAATTGGTCAATAGTAAATTAATTCAATACTAAATATATATATATTTAGTATATATTTTATATTTATATATTTATAATAATATTTATATATTTATAATTCTAAAGTAGTGATAAATCCTGTCAGTAAAATGGGTCCTATGGAAAGTCCATCGATTCCCAGTCTCCAGTGAAAATCAAAAATATCTATCCATTTATAATCTTCCTCCAATTGGATTAATGGATCGTCCAATTGGAAATGATAACAGAATGCATAGGTTGTTAGAAGGAGTTCTAATAAACATATACAAATAGTATACCATCTAAACATCTTATTTCCTCTATGAGGAAAAAAGAAAATTGAGGAACCCGCGAATATCGGCAAAACAACAAGTATTGTTAACCAAGGAAAATAACTCGTGATAAAGACAAGATATGTTTTGACCAGAAAAGCCCGTGCTCGAAATAATAAATTTTATCGAGTACGGGCTTTTGTCGGTAAAGAGGAATCAAATGATTCAAGTGGAGTTTTTTGTAACGTATGGATCTATAAATTCCAGTTTTGAGCATAAAAAATTTTCGATCTGGTAAAATAAAATTAGTAGTAAATGAATCATACATTTATATTGTAGACACCAGACGAAGCGGTGGTTTATCAAAATTTTTAGAATCAATATATTTCTAAATCTGTTCATGAGAAAAGTCCAAGAGACTTTGATTTCTCTTTCAACAACCATGATCATGCGAGTTGCACATGTGAATTCAAATTGACCAACAAATTGGTCAATAGTAAATTAATTCAATACTAAATATATATATATTTAGTATATATTTTATATTTATATATTTATAATAATATTTATATATTTATAATTCTATAAATGATATAATAATATGATAATTATAATAAAATTATTAATAATTATAATAAAATTATTAATAATAAYATATTAATTCTAATAAAAYTAGRTTAGAATAAATTTAAATTTAATATATATATTTAATATATATTTAATATATAATATATAATATAATAGAATATCTAATAGATTAATATTCCATGTGATATTATGTATCTTATGATCATAACTAATTATTCAACAAATTCGATTGATTGATACGAGTTGATTTTCTGTTACGATGAATTGATGAAACAATAGCTAGCCCAATAGCTGCTTCAGCAGCCGCAACAGCTATAACAAAGATTGAGAAAATGTCGCCTTTTAATTGGCGACTATCAAATATATCAGAAAATGTTACGAGATTGATATTAACCGAATTGAGTATAAGCTCAAGACACATAAGTGCTCTAACCATCTTTCGACTTGTGATCAATCCATAGATACCGATAGAGAATAAATAGACACTCAAAAAAAGTACATGCTCAAACATCATTGACTAACTCCTTATCAATCTCGATTCATTTCAATATGAACAACAATTCAACCGATTCGATTGATTAGAATAGAACGATTACAGAATAAAAGAAGGTATTTGCAATAGATAGGTTTAATTAAAAACCTTATAAAAACCTTAAACCCTTCCATTTATTTTATTTATTTAGAATTTATAAATCTTAGAATTAAATTCTAAGTATTTATTATTGACGAGCCATAGTAATTGCACCTATCAAGGAAACTAAAAGAATTATGGAAATGAGTTCAAACGGAAGATAAAAATCTGTTGATAAATGAATCCCAATTTGTTGAATGTTACTTATTAGGTCCTGTTCTATAATCTGGCTTGATCTTGTAGTCCAAAAAATTCCGTACCATGACGTATCTGGGATAATAGTAATTAGTGAAAAAAGAATACTTGTACAAACCAGTGAAGTGACCCCATCTCCAATGGTCCAAAAATAGGAATCATTGGAATATTCTGAACCATTCATGAACATTACAGCAAATATGATTAAGACATTTATGGCTCCAACATAAATAAGGAGCTGTGCGGCAGCTACAAAATAGGAATTCGATAGAATATAGAATAAGGATATACAAACAAGAACCAATCCCAATGAAAAGGCAGAATAAATGGGATTGGTAAGTAATACTACTCCCAGACCTCCTAATACAAGAACCGATCCAAAAAATACTACAAGAATATCATGTATTGGTCCAGGTAAATCCATTATTAAAATGATAAATTAATAAATAAGTCGAAATATTTCATGACCTTACTGAATGGTCCAGGAAAGGAAAAGGGGTAACCCCCTTTTTTTTTATTGTATATGATACATTCCTAATTGAATTAAAACTTTTTTATATGGATTAATGTAGATATAGATAAAATTATCGAGAAAAAAGTAATGGGGATTGTATATTTCGAAATCATCACGAAAAATATATTCTCAGTTTAAATCAAAGAATAATTCTCAACAATCAATAATTATTAGTTATTATTTGTAGTTACTGACCAAACAAAATAAAAAAAGCTTGGGTCTTTTATATCAAAACAAAATCTTAGTAATTGGTAATCGTTCTTGAATCAAAGGGTTTATCTTTGTCTATTTTGATTTGAGTCGAATTCATAACTGTTTGAATTGTGTAATCTCCAATTATTGACATTGGTAACCGACCCAAAGCAATTTGATTATAATTCAATTCGTGACGATCAGAAGTAGAAAGTTCATATTCTTCAGTCATTGATAAACAGTTTGTTGGACAATACTCGACACAATTACCACAAAATATACAGACCCCAAAATCAATACTATAATTAAGCAATTGCTTTTTTTTAATATCTTTTTCAAATCTCCAATCAACAACGGGTAGATCTATCGGGCATACACGAACACATACTTCACAAGCAATACATTTATCAAATTCAAAGTGGATTCGACCACGGAAACGCTCTGATGTGATCGATTTTTCATAAGGATATTGAATAGTTATAGGTAAACGATTTGTGTGGGATAAGGTAATTACGAAACTTTGACCAATATACCTTGCAGCTCGTATTGTTTGTTGACTATAATTCATGAACCCAGTCACCATAGAGAACATATTGTAAATATCCAGGAATAAATTGATGTTTCTTTCTCTTGTTTGAAAGAGGTTATGAATCTGGAATATCGTTATCGTATTTTCTTATTTATAGTGAAACAAGTTGGGAAGAAGTTGTCAATAATAGATTACCTAAAGAAATAGGTAAAAGAAATTTCCATCCAAGATTTAATAGTTGGTCCATTCTTATCCTAGGCAAAGTCCATCTTGTTGTGATAGGAATGAACAGAAACAAATAAGCTTTAGCTAATGTAATAAAGATACCAATTGTCATTCCAAAAACTCCGGCCATTTTATTTATTCCGAAAAGTTCAGGAATAGATATGTACGGAATAGAAAAATTCCACCCACCTAAGTAAAGAACTGTTACAAATAATGAAGAAAGTAATAGATTTAGGTAAGAAGCAATATAAAATAAACCAAATTTGATACCTGAATATTCGGTTTGATAACCTGCTACTAATTCCTCCTCTGCTTCCGGTAAATCAAACGGCAATCTCTCACATTCGGCTAGAGAAGAAATTAGAAAAACAATAAACCCTATAGGTTGACGCCACAGATTCCACCCCCAAAAACCATATTTTGACTGTGCTTCAACTATATCAACTGTACTTGAACTATTAGATAATCATAGTCGATAATAACATCACTGTTCCCATCTCTATTACAAAACCGTACATGAAACTTCAGCTTCATACGGCTCCTCTATGGCCACAAATAAATGTAAGGACTGGTTCGGTATTTTCCTCCTCTTTGGAGGATAGATCGAATAAAGATACATCGGAGAGTCCCAAATTAGACCAATGGAATTCTGTCCGCTAGAATAAGAAAAAAAGTGCTTTCGAATTGATCTCATCCTTATAATGATAATTTTTCTTTGTTCGGTAATAACTTAATCTTTCAATAAAATATTCGTTATCAATATATAATATATAGGCATTAGTTCATGAATCATGATAAGAATTCCGTATGAATACGGATATAGGAAAGAAAGAATAAATAAAGATCTTTTTTTTTATAAAAATTTTTATTCATTCATTCTATTATTGCATTCCATTTCTTTTGTTCTTGTTCTTCTGTCTCTTTTGTTCCTGTTCTTCTGTCTCTTTTGTTCCTGTTCTTCTGTCTCAGAAGAAGGTATTCAATTTAGAAAAAAAAAAATAAAGGATTAATTCGTTCTTGATAGTCATTTCTTTAATCAGTGAATAGGAGCATACTCGAGATCGGAATCGTAGGGAGGTACTTCTTGATCATTTCTACCAACTTAAAGCCCTTATTATGATTCGTTTTATGCAGAAATATCTCTTTTTTTGATACCTTACATTATCCCCATTACTAATCCTTTGTGTACCTTGGTGTTCCTAACTGTCCACCAATTTTTGATTGATCCCCGGTATGTTAATACATACAAGGCAGTAGTGGAAACTCCATATAGTTGATCTTTTGCACCCGCTTCAAGATATGATGACTAATCAAAGAATCTCAATCTTGGGGTAAACAGTTTACGCTGCTTATGTTTACTTTAACTTCATTCTTGTACATAGGGAATGAGATTTTCTCTTCTTACTGCAAATTTATAAGCTGTTTTGTTTCACTCATATAACTATCTGGTTTAACTCATCGATGAATAAAAAAAAAATATCTATTCAATACATTCAACCTCTTTTCTCTATTTATTTCTAGGAAAGAGGTAAAAGTTCATGTTCCAACGAATCACACGTAGAGATATTGATAACACACATAGAGTTAATGGTATTTCATAACTAATAGATTGAGCAGCAGCTCGTAGACCACCTGAAAAAGAATATTTATTATTCGATCCATATCCTGACATAAGAAGCCCAATAGGGGCAATACTTGAAATGGTGATCCATAAAAAAACACCTATACTGAGATCACCTAAAACAAGGCGGTACCCAAAAGGAATTACTAAATAACTTAGTAGAATTGATATGACCGCTATAGACGGTCCGATACTAAATAAACGAATATCCCCTCTAGAGGGGAGTAGGTCCTCCTTAAAAAGTAATTTAATCCCATCTGCTAGAGCTTGAAGAATTCCCAACGGACCAGCATATTCAGGCCCAATACGTTGTTGTATCGTTGCAGATATTTCTCTTTCTAACCACACAATTACTAGTACCCCTATTATGATTCCAAATATAAGGGTAAAAATGGATACAAACATCCATATGAGTCCATAGATTTCTTTTATGGATTCCAATGTAGAAAAAGAATTGATAGCTTGTACTTCTGTCGTATCAATTATCATTTCAACGATCAACTTCTCCCATAATGATATCTATACTACCTAATATTGTCATGATATCAGCCAATTTCATTCTTTTAACTAGCTGAGGAAGAATTTGCAAATTGATGAAACCGGGTGGACGAATTTTCCATCTCCAGGGGAAAGTGCTATTATCCCCTATCAAATAAATTCCTAATTCTCCTTTTGGGGCTTCTACTCTGACATAAAGTTCTTGTTTCGACAATTCAAAATTGGGTGAAGGTTTTTTACTAATAAATCTATATTCAAAATCATTCCATTCGGAATTTTTTGCTCTATCAAAGCGTCGGACTTCTAAATTCTCATAGGGCCCTCCAGGAATTCCTTCTAGAGCCTGTTGAATAATTTTTATAGATTCCCCCATTTCACCTATTCGTACTAAATAACGAGCTAATGAATCTCCTTCTTTTTGCCATTGGACTTCCCAATCGAATTCATTGTAACACTCATAATGATCAACCTTACGAAGATCCCATTGGATTCCAGAAGCTCGTAACATTGGTCCTGATAAACCCCAATTTATTGCTTCCTCTCCACCAATAATGCCTACTCTTTCAACTCGTTCTAAAAAAATGGGATTCCGCGTAATAAGTTTTTGATATTCAACAACTCCTGTTAAAGAATAATCGCAGAAATCCAAACATTTATCTATCCAGCCATGAGGTAGATCAGCAGCTACTCCTCCGATGCGGAAATAATTATGCATCATTCGCATACCCGTGGCGGCTTCGAATAAATCATATAACAATTCTCTTTCTCTGAAAATATAGAAAAAAGGAGTCTGTGCACCGATATCTGCCATAAAAGGTCCAAGCCATAACAAATGAGAAGCTATACGGCTCAGCTCCAGCATAATTACTCTGATATAACTGGCTCTCTGAGGTACTTGAACATTTTCCAATTGTTCTGGTGCATTTACCGTTATTGCCTCTGTGAACATAGTAGCTAAATAATCCCAACGTGTTACATAAGGAAGATATTGTATAATTGTTCGGTTTTCTGCTATTTTTTCCATCCCTCTGTGTAAATATCCCAATATGGGTTCACAATCAATAACATCTTCACCATCGAGAGTAACGATCAGTCGAAGAACACCATGCATTGATGGGTGTTGAGGACCCATATTGACTATCATGAGATCTTTTCTTGTAGTCGGTATAGTCATATTTTTTCTTCCTTAATTCATTATTCCACGAATTCCTCAAAACGAGGTTCATCAAAATGAAAAATCTAATAAAATAACTATTAAAAAAAAAATTCAAACGATTAAATTAACGAGTTTTTGGCTCCCGAATATCCAACTGATCCATTAATTTCTTATAACGGACTCTATTTTTCTTTGACAAATAAGCCAGGAGCCGTTGACGTTTTCCCAGAATTATTCGTAGACCTCTTTGGGATAAAAAATCTCTTTTGTGCAATTCCAAATGTGAAGTAAGTCTACGTATCTTATTGGTAAAACTTAATACTTGAAATTCAACAGAACCCTTGTTTTCTTCTTTTTCTTCTTGTGAAATAACTGAGATGAATGAATTTTTGATCATAAAAAAATTTTTCTATCTTTTTTCTTTCCCATGGATTTATTTTACTTTACCGAATCGATCAGGAAAAATAAAAATAATAATATTTATGCCAGTTATTTAATCTAGTACACAAAAAAATTTGGATTTTTTCCTATTTTTTTTTTATTTTATCCAAATCAAATTTTCAATTTGATTTGGATAGAAAAGAAAGAGAAAATACATTTCTACATTCATGGAAGAGAATGATTTCTTTGTACCTAAAAAGATTCTGCCGATTTTGTCCTAGATCCAATTGAGTTGATACGCCATTAGATCCGTGTCATGTACCAGAATGTAATACAGCGTATATGTATATCTTTCGGCTTTCATCTACCGAAAAATATCACAGATATATAGGAAATATACTATTAACAAATTATGAATCGTGGATACATATATATCCTTGACATACTGAAACGATTGCCATTATTGGTATTAAACCAATAGCGATTCATACAAGCTAAATCTTCTAATCGGTAATTGGGCCAAAGAAACAATTTGCATTTAATGAATTTTTTAGTATTAAAATGCTTGTCCTCATTCAAAAATTTTCCGGAGTTTCTTATGTTGTTTTCATTGCAAAATACTAGATTTCTATCCACAAAATTCCAATTACGAGAATTAAAACAAATTAGAATTCTAAATTCTCTACGACGTCCAGGAGATAGAATATTTTCAGGAACAAAGAAATCATAATTATTTTTGTCTCCATACACAAGCATATTGCTGTGTCTTGCAACGGATTTATCAAAATTCTTCTTATCAATATATCTTTTTTTTATGCATTTTCTGTTAATTTGGTGCTTAATTTTATCGATCAATGAAATACCTAGGGTTTGATATATAATAAATTTTCCATCCCTTTTTATAGATAAACGAATCGGTTCGATAATCAATACTCCCTTTTTTATCAATTCTGTAAGAGCTAGATCTTTCTGAATTAGCATTACATCCAGATGCATTTCTCCTCTTTGAATCGAGGATATAGCAATTTTCCTTGGATTTATCAGTCTAAGTAGGAGACAATATACCTTGATATTATTGATCATTCTTTGATTCAAGGAGTCATCCCATCTTAATTGAAAAAGGAAATATTTTTTCAGGAAGAAATCTAGTTCTGCTTCCTTCTTTTTCTTGGATTTTTTTTTCTTTTTACCTTTTTTAATGTCTGATCCCGCGTAATTGTCTTCAACATTTTTTTTTTTATTTTTTTTTCGTATATCTGATTCAAGATTTTCTTGTCCCTGTTGTTCGTTTTTTTCTTGGTTGGAATTTTCTAATTTAAGATATTCTTTTTGATTAGATGATATCTGAAGATTTTTTTTTTTATTTTTATTTATGTTGATGCTTTTTTTTTGACTAATATTTTCATAGGAATAAAAATTAAAAAGAAGTAATTTGATTGGTATGATCCATGGTTTAATCTTATATGCATCAAAAAGTGGCACAAATTCTGGCAAGAACCGGGGTTCTAGATTTGATATGGTACGATAAACCTTTTCTTGATTCATTCCCATCCAATCAAAAAAGTTTTTTTTTTGATGGGATGGTTTAATTCCTTGATGAATTGTAAGAGAAAAAATATCTTTTTTTTTTAATTTTTTAATAATTTTGTTTTCAGTCTTAGTATTTTTCTCAATTTTGGTGCTGATATGCGTATTGGTCCAGGTCTCAATGTCGATATTTTTTCTAAGACAAATATAGAGAATTCTACAATCAAAATATTTTCTATCCAGATTTTTATGTGTAGCAATAATATATTCCTTTTCTAGATAATTACTAATAGCTATACTTACCAATACATAAAATGATTCGGGTTTCAGTGTATTGAAATTGTATGGAATTTCTTGGTCTCCTTTTGCTTGTAATGTTGATTCAAAAATATATGAGTCCTTCCTATTCCCATAATTCATATATTTATGTGATAAAAGATAATATCTGTAGTGTTTTTTAAATTTTTCTTTTTGACTCGTCAATGAATCCACTGTCACCGCATAGTAATTTTGTTTCATGTAATGAATTAATTGGTCTTTTTCTTTTTTATGTGAATCAAATTTAATTGAGTTTTTATTTTGAATCGTAGAACGTTGGTTGATTCTATTTCGCCATTTTTGAGGTACTAATCGAGACCATTTTGTCTGAGATAAATTGTATTGATAATGGCCCTTTAACCAGTTTTTCCATTCATTTTTTCCAGACTTATAAATTTTCTTTTGCTTTGATTTGGAATCAAATATTCCTCGTGTCATACAATAATCCTTGATTTTATCCTTAATAAAAGAATGGGTCCTGGAATATTGAAGTACAGATTTCAAGTGATACTTGTTAAGTAATTGGGTTTGTGATAGTTTGTAAAATACATATGCTTGGGACAAGGGGGATAAATCATAATTATAATAATAAATATTTTTATAATAATAAATATTTGAATTATTATTACTGATATTTGAATTATTATTACTGATATTAGTATTATAAAACGATTTTTTTATAGTCGAAATAAAGTTCATTGTATTTTGATCTGTTTCATCAATTCCTTCTCGATTTGTTTCATCGTTGTAAATCGATTTTGCGATAATTTTTTTTGTTGATTCAAAGAAAAATTGTGCATTGATCCTAAAAATAGTAATCATACGTAGAAAGATATCTATGTATATTTTTTCAATGAATGATTTCATAAAAAATTTTAATTTACGTATAAATCGGATCTTTTTTCTTTTAAATATCTGCAAAATATGTTTCTTTGATTCCGATTTTTTATCATCACAAGTTAGAACTATTTTTTTCTTGTCTTTTGTGATTCGTTCTAGTTCTATTTGATTCCTGATTATGACTGTCCTATCAGCAAGATCCTTTATTTTTTTTTCTATGAGTGAGTAATTTGCCCAATTCATGGATCGAATTCGAATGGTTGATTCGTGAATAATCTTATTATTTATTTTAGAATCTCTTGCATTTTCATTCGGTTTATATATTTTTCCCTTCCTAAATTCAAATAAGAAAATGGGGTTCATTTTTTCAAGTTCCTTCATTTTTTGTTTTATAACTAGAACTATTTTGATAACCCATCTTTTTTTTTCTTTAAAAACTTTTAGAACGAAAAAAAAATTCTTTTTTACTTTTCTAATTATTTTTCTAATTATTTTTTGGAGTTCTTTATAAATGGGTTCAAAAAAAGAAGGTCGTTTTCGGGGAGAACCAAAAGGAACTTCTGCTTCCATTCCCCAAATTGTTAAAAAACAAAAATTTGCTTTTTTTCCTTTTTTTTTCATTGGATCTCTATGATGAGATCGTATTTTAGATCTTCGCCAAGGTTTAAGAAAGAAAGGAAATAGAATCTTTATCTGAATACCGTCTGTTAACCAATCTTTTGGAAATTCTGTTTCCGATAATTGAACACCATTATAGGTGCATTTAACATGCATTTCTCTATTCCATTCCTTCAAATCCTCATACCACTCGGGGAATTGGAATAATAACATACGACCAATATTTTTAGCTATTATCAATGAAGGCAATACAATGTATTTTCTAAGAAAGGATTGGGTTACTAACATCGAACCTCTTATTGCTTGAGCAAATATAATGTTATCCCAAGTTTCTGATATTGCTATACGTTCATTTTCCTCTTTTTTCTCCTCGTTTTTTTTTTTCTTTTCTTTTGTCTCTTCCTCCTCAAAATTGGAAATTTTAAATTCCGGTTCTCTCTCGACCGAATTCCTAAAAATGAGATTCATCATTTCAGAGATATCAAAAGAAGAAAAAAAAAATGTTTTGTCTATTCGATCCAAAAAAAGTGGGGAATGCACATTTGCTTGAAACATTTCCCAAGTAACTGTTTTACGCCTTTGAGTACGCATGGATCCTTTTATTATATCCCTACGAAAATCCGATTGTTGCGAGTAGCGTATCAAAGCTACCTCTTCTCCTTGATCACTATTACTAGTATTATTCGTATTAGTAATAGAATTGGTATTATTCTCATTATCAGTATAAATTACCACACGTTTGGCTTTTCTTGAACGAATTTCATGATCTTCCGTCAATTTTTCCTCATTTTCTTCCTCCTGTTCTTCCAGAACATTGGTCAATTTATATGACCATCGAGGAACCTTTTTACTGATTTCTTCTATTCCAATAGATTCATTTCTAGTTGTTGTTTGATCATTTGGATCAATTGTAATTATATCGAATACAAATTTCAAAGATTTTGTTTGACTTTCTGAATCAATTTTTCGTTGTTCTGCCAATAAAGAACAGTTTTTCAACGAAAAATTGGGTGTGAATTCAAAAGAAAATGAAGTTAAGAAATTACCAATATAATTAAAAAATGATTTGCCACCATCAAGCGAATTCTTTTGAGGTTCAAATTCTCGTAAATTATTAGAAAGTAGCTCATGGATCTTATTTATCCAAAGACTTTTTATGGAATCTTCCATATAAGGGATTAAATTTTTCATGATTGTACGTAAATCAAATTTTTTTATTGCTCCACGGCATGGTCCGCTCAATAAAGGATCATATGTTTTGGTCAAGCATTCTTGTTCATTCTCATGATTGCAATATCTAGTCCTTTTTTCGAGCATATTTAGAGAAAGAAATCCCTTTTCTTTTTTTTCTTTTTCTAGAGCTTTTATTCGACTTATTAATTCATTGCTCAAGTTGTATTTTTTTTGTTCATTGGTATAAACCCAATAATTATACAGGTCTCCATGGGATAATTTTTTTGTCGTGTACAAAGACATTTTTCGTTCTATCATTTCCGAAAAAGTCGATAAACTAGGTGGATATGTAAAAGATATTTTTTTTTTCCCATTACTTGGACATGTATAAAAAAAATATTGTGACATTTCATTTCGTACAGCATTTTCAAACCGATCATTTTTTATATATCGCAATGGACAATTCCATCGTTTATAATCGAAAAGAAAAGTCACAAGAGGTTTTTCAAACCAGAAATAAGTCTTTTCATTTTTCTCTTCTTTAAGTCTTCCCAATTCCCAATTATCTTGATACCTATCAAGATAAGAATCTTCGTAAACTGGGCTATCTTTATAGCATGTCTCTTTAAAGTGAAAGTGGAATTCCCCCTTTGTTTTTTCCTTTCCATTCACTCGGATCTCTTCCGTTTCATCTATTTTTTCCGGATCTTCCTGTTCTTCCGAACAAAGGGAAGGGTCTTCTTCGGCGGATCCCTCTTGTTCCTGTTTAGTCTCCTTCGTTTCGGAAGTTGTTTCTACATCGCTTTCTT